TTAGTAGTACCCCTAGAGTCCACTTCTTCCCCATACTACGAGTGAAAGGGAAAATGTAAAGACTACCATTAAAGCAGCCCAAGCGAGACTTACTATATCCATGTGAATTATGTCCTCTATCTTTATGAATATGAAGGAATTTTTTATTAATGAATTTTTCTATTTAAGGAAGTTTTCTATTATTGTTCACCAATACTAATAATAGTAGAATCGCTGGCGCAGAGTCAAAAAAAAATATCATCAATATATTGATAAAACACTCCAAAAAGCCAATTAATTTTAAGAAGTTTTTATATGATGACTGAAAAACTTTTAGTACAAACAAAATAAGCAGTAAGACCCTTGGAAGTATCAAGATGACTTTTCCTCCGCGTGCTTCTGCTTCTGTTGGGGGCAAATTCGACAAATTATATCAGCAAAAGGGAATAAGGTACTTTGCGTCTTTTGTTGATGAGGCGACACCCGGATTTGAACTGGGGAAAAAGGATTTGCAGTCCCCCGCCTTACCACTCGGCCATGCCGCCAAGACGACACAAAATAGACAAAAATATCGTCCTCCTTTATTTTGGAGGAGGGACTCTTTTTTTTTTTTTTGTACTTGCACCGTGAATCTCATTTTTTGTTAATCCCTTTCCTAAAAATAAATCCTTCTTTTTTTGATTGGATTTATCTTTTCAATTAATTTTGTATAGTATCTCAAAACATACACTATTTAAATTCTTTATGCTTTCTATTGAAATTTAAAAGTGACTTTTCTTTCACAAAAGACAAAATTAAGGACAAATTGGAACCATTAACTATTGACTGTGAATTTATGAACCATTCATGGATTTGAATCGAAAATTGTATTTCCCTAATCTTAATTATATCTTAATGATATAAGAAAAAAAAAATGGATACCTAACCAATCAGTATTGATTCTTTTCAATACAAAATTATTCGCAATTTGAATTATAACACCAATTATGGGTATATGTAAACCCTAGAACATAAAATTTTACACAGATATCTAATCGGATATCTTATCTGTCTAGAATTCCTCTATCAAAATTTCTATTCAATTTTTCATTGAATAGAAATTTTGATATAGCACGGCATGTGCTGTCAAAAATGGAACTGCAATAAAGGGGGAGACAGGAATATATATATACATAGCTCTATCTAGTTATATCTGGATATGCTTAATAAGCCTTCTTATGCACTTCAATAGTTTTGTTTATATATTCTATATAATTAGAATCTAATTTAATATTATATTAATTTAATTTAATATTATATTAATTTAATATTAAATATAAAATAAATATATATATAAATAGAAAATATATACAAATAGAAAAAAATACATCTTTTCTATGTATATGCAATTTTTTTTTGAATTAAACAAAGAAATCCACGAAAAAGCTAACTAAGTCTTAAAAAAAATCAACTTTCTATTGTTTCTGATTATTGGTTCTTTATCCCATCGAAAGATTCAATCCTGAATCCATTTATTTTATCCATTTATTTTACGGATATCCAATCATATTGGAATATGTAATATCATAATAATGGTAGAAATTTAATCACGTTTTGTTTTGCTATTCTATACAAAATTTCCTAAGTCGAAGTTAAGTGTAATTTCTCAATCCCTTTCCAGTTGTATTTCTTGCAAATTCAAATTTGAGTATAAAATTATCTTTATTCCACCGTTCATATGTATTTCATACATTCCATATCCATCTATGGAGTTAGATAAAATTTCATGCGATTCTGTAAACAGAATAAAAATTCTATCATTGCTAGATCGATCCATATAATTGAATTGAATGAGGAATGATCCAATAATGGGATTTTAAAAATAGTTAATAAACGGGAAATTAAAAATGCTCGAGGATGGAAATGAGGGAATGTCTACAATACCTGGATTTAATCAAATACAATTTGAAGGATTTTGTAGGTTCATTGATCAGGGCTTAACAGAAGAGTTTTCTAAGTTTCCAAAAATTGAAGATACAGATCAAGAAATTGAATTTCAATTATTTGTGGAAACATATCAATTAGTCGAACCATTGATAAAAGAAAGAGATGCTATATATGAATCACTTACATATTCTTCTGAATTATATGTATCCGCGGGATTAATTTGGAAAAACAGTAGGGATATACAAGAACAAACAATTTTTATTGGAAACATTCCTTTAATGAATTCCCTAGGAACTTTTCTAATAAATGGAATATACAGAATTGTAATCAATCAAATATTGCAAAGTCCCGGTATTTATTACCGCTCAGAATTGGATCATAACGGAATTTCGGTCTATATCGGGACTATAATATCAGATTGGGGGGGGAGAATAGAATTAGAAATTGATAGAAAAGCAAGGATATGGGCCCGCGTGAGTAGGAAACAGAAAATATCTATTCTAGTTCTATCATCAGCTATGGGTTTGAATCTACGACAAATTTTAGAGAATGTGTGTTACCCTGAGATTTTCTTAGCTTTCCTGAATGATAAGGA